ATAATTAACCGCTGGTTATTCTCAACAAACCATAAAGACATCGGCACTTTGTATTTTATCCTTGGAGCTTGGGCCAGAGTTGTAGGCACTTCTTTGAGTTTAATTGTGCGCTCAGAACTGAGAGCTCCTGGTAATTTAATCGGCGACGACCAGCTATATAATGTAATAGTTACCGCGCACGCTTTTCTAATAATTTTTTTTATAGTGATACCTATTATAATCGGTGGATTCGGTAACTGACTAGTGCCGCTTATGCTAGGTAGCCCAGACATAGCCTTCCCCCGTATAAATAATATAAGATTTTGACTTTTACCCCCTTCTCTAACTTTACTACTTATAAGGGGGCTTGTAGAAAGAGGGGTTGGTACAGGTTGAACCGTTTACCCTCCTTTATCTGGCGCAACGGCACATAGAGGTGGTGCCGTTGACTTAGCTATTTTTTCTTTGCACCTAGCCGGTGCTTCTTCTATTTTAGGAGCTATCAACTTTATCTCGACAGTTATTAACATACGTAGTCCGGGTATAATAATAGACCAAATACCTTTGTTTGTCTGGTCTGTTTTCATTACTGCTATTTTGTTGCTCCTTTCCTTGCCTGTTTTAGCTGGCGCAATTACCATGCTACTAACAGACCGAAACTTAAATACTTCTTTCTTTGACCCTAGTGGGGGTGGCGATCCTATTTTGTACCAGCACTTGTTTTGATTTTTTGGCCACCCTGAAGTTTACATTCTTATTTTACCTGCTTTTGGTATAATTTCCCACGTCGTTAGACAAGAGTCCGGAAAAAGAGAGACATTCGGGACGCTAGGTATAGTTTACGCCATGCTAGCTATTGGATTTTTAGGTTTTATCGTTTGAGCCCACCATATGTTTACAGTTGGTATAGATGTAGATACTCGAGCCTATTTTACTTCCGCAACTATAATTATTGCTGTCCCTACGGGCATTAAAGTTTTTAGCTGATTGGGCACTTTACAGGGGGGGAAGTTACACTTTTCCCCTTCGCTCCTATGAGCCCTGGGCTTTATTTTTTTATTTACCGTAGGTGGACTTACAGGAGTAATACTAGCTAACTCCTCTATCGATATTGTGCTGCATGACACCTACTACGTAGTAGCACACTTCCATTATGTTCTCTCGATGGGAGCCGTATTTGGTATTTTTGCGGGTTTTGTACACTGATTTCCTCTTTTTGCTGGATTAACCATTAACCCCGTACTAGCAAAAACTCATTTTTACTCAATGTTTATTGGCGTAAATATAACCTTCTTTCCACAACACTTCCTTGGGTTAAGCGGCATACCACGCCGGTACTCTGATTACCCTGACTCATTTACAGCCTGAAATATCGTTTCGTCAGTAGGGTCCTATATCTCTATCTTAGCATTATGTGTGTTTATTATAATAATTATAGAGGCTTTTATTGCTAAGCGGCCAGCTCTATTTACCCTTAGGTTGAATGCTTCATTGGAGTGACAACACCCGTACCCCCCTGCTGACCACAGCTACAGGGACACCCCTGTCCTAACATCTTACTGAAGTGGCAGATTTATGCAATAGCTTTAAAGACTATAAAAGGCCTAGCCCTTTGGTGTTGCCTACCTGACATATAATTTCTTTTCAAGACAGCGCCTCTCCCTCTATAGAGCAACTAACGATATTCCATGATTTTACTATAGCTATTTTAACACTAATCACGGTCTTAGTCGCCTTAAATTTAACTTTTATCTCTTTATACAGACTAACCGACCGATTTTTACTGCAAGAGCAAACTACTGAAATTATTTGAACTGCCTGCCCGGTATTAATCCTCCTTCTTATTGCCCTACCCTCCTTACAAACCCTGTACTTACTAGACGACCCGTTCTCCCCTAACCTTACTATTAAAGCTGTAGGCCACCAGTGATACTGGTCCTACGAATACTCAGATTTTCCAGGCCTCGAATTCGACTCCTACATAACACCTACGTCCGACCTTTTATCCAAATCCCGACTATTAGAAGCTGATAACAGAGTGGCTATCCCGACTCTCTCGCAAATCCGTTTAATTACTACCGGGGCTGACGTGATCCACTCTTGGACTGTGCCTGCTTTTGGAGTTAAAGCCGACGCGGTCCCTGGGCGATTAAACCAACTAATATTTTCAGTCAAACGCCCCGGGATCTTCTACGGTCAATGTAGTGAGATTTGTGGCTCTAACCACAGGTTTATACCTATCAAGATCGAAGCCATCCCGATAAAAAATTTCCTAGACTGGGTCATTTATTTTAATTCGCTTAGTGGCCGAATAGGTGTAAGTCTTTTAAACTTATAATAGTTAACACTCTTGGCGAAAGTATTAGTTAATAAATAACATTAAACTGTCAAATTAAAATTACTTATAGTGTACTTTAATACCCCAAATAGCTCCTGTTTTATGACTCCCTCTTTTTACAATTATGCTGTATCTTATTATGTGGAACAAGTCTATTGTCTATTTCTCGAACACACCTTTGTTTATAGCCCTAGCTAATAAGAAAGTTTTAATTAAACCTTCAAATTGAACATGATAACAAACCTGTTTTCTATTTTTGACCCCTCAACGCCAGCCTTTATATCCTCTAATTGAAATTCTGTCCTTATCTTTATAGCACTCTCACCTGTAGTTCTATGAATATCACCCCACCCCTTAAAGCATATTTTTTACTTGACTACTAAGTATATTTTTACAGAATTTAAACCACTTATTAAAAAATCTGCCTTTGTTCTAATTATGCCTGTGTCATTATTTGTTTTTATCGCCTGTAATAATATTATAGGTCTAGCCCCCTACGTCTTCACTGGCTCTAGCCAGCTTGTTTTCACCTTAGCCATAGCCCTACCTATTTGGCTCGGTTTAATGCTGTACGGCTGGATAAACAATACCTCCAACCTTCTAGTGCATCTAATCCCCCAAAGAACCCCAGTGGTCCTAATACCTTTCATAGTGTTAATCGAAACAGTTAGTAATTTAATTCGCCCTATTACTCTAGCCATTCGGCTAACCGCTAATATAGTGGCGGGCCATCTACTTATTGTTTTGTTAAACTCAGCAGACCCCTTTACCACATTGACTTTGACACCTTTACTATTCTTAGCTAAACAGGCTTTACTTATTCTTGAAATAGCCGTGGCTTTTATTCAAGCCTACGTATTTAGTGTCCTAGTGACACTATACGCCGCCGAATTCACATCCTAATGACAACTCATAACCACCCCTACCATCTAGTAGAAAAAAGTCCTTGACCCGTTGTAGCGTCTATAGGGGCTATATTTATCACCACCGGAATAGTAAAATGGTTCCACTATTTTTCCCCCTTACTACTTCTAACTGGATTACTGGGGGTCTCACTTACCAGGGCCCAGTGGTGACGAGATATCTCTCGAGAGGGGGCTCTTCAAGGTCTACACACTCTAAAGGTCTCATCAGGCTTACGAGCGGGCATAGTACTTTTTATTGTATCAGAAATTTTATTTTTTTTTTCTTTTTTCTGAGCTTTTTTTAACAGAAGTTTAGCCCCCACTATAGAGATTGGAGGTATCTGGCCTCCTGCCGATATCAATCCGTTCAACCCATTTCAGATCCCTCTTCTTAACACTGCTATTCTACTAGCCTCAGGTGTAACTGTAACATGAGCTCACCACGCAGTTACTGAAGAGTTGCACTCTCAAGCGACTCAGGGGATAGCCCTCACAGTAACCCTAGGACTTTACTTTACCGCGCTACAAGCAATAGAATATGTAGAGGCGCCATTTACTGTCGCTGACTCAGTCTACGGTTCAACTTTTTTTGTGGCCACCGGATTTCACGGCCTGCATGTAATTATTGGTACTACCTTTTTGATCATTTGTTTAACTCGCTTAATAATAGCTCATTTTTCAAGTACGCACCATGTAGGTTTAGAGGCAGCTATCTGATACTGGCATTTCGTGGATGTAGTGTGGCTATTTCTTTACGTTTCCATCTATTGGTGAGGCTCTTAATATGACTATTATTTTTGCATTAGCTGTGCTCTCCGTAATCATCGCCTTAGCTCTAGCCTCAATTGCTTTAACCGCAGGTAAAAAATCACTACAGGACCGAGAAAAATTAACTCCATTTGAGTGCGGGTTTGACCCTACCAAAAAGGCCCGTGCCCCGTTTTCTTTACGATTTTTTTTAGTTACTATTTTATTCTTAGTTTTTGACGTAGAAATTGCGCTATTGCTGCCTCTAGGTCTGCTGTCTAAATACTCCGACCCCTTTATGGCCACTTTATCCGCCGTAGTTCTCACCTTTGTGCTAGTACTGGGGTTAATTCATGAATGAAACCAAGGGGCTCTTGCTTGAATTTCTTAGGGTTGTAGTTTACGAGAACGGTTAATTTGCACTTAGACAGGACTAACGTCTACCCTTAGGTGTAAAAAAGACTTCTAATCTTTAACTAGCACAATAGCTACACCTAAAGTTGACTAAAGCCAAAAAGAGGCCAATCACTGTTACTGATTTTATTGGGGCTTCCTAGTCGTTTTTATGGTGTATAAACATATAGTCCTTTCAAGACTAAGCTAACTAATAGTTTAAAAACAAAAGTAAACTTTACATGTGGCTTCGACCCATAGTGTGGCCTAAGCCTTGTTTTATCTAAAGGTAGCCCTCCTCCGCAGCTTCAGTGCGGCGCTCCATAGTTGAGCTATTTAGACTTAATACTTAAGCAAAACTCAGTAACAGGCCCGCTCCTACTAAACTTCTAACTATAAATCTTCTAACCATACCGCTCCGCTGAGCGCCCTGTAGTATCGCTCTTGCTGCTATAAAAGTCAAGCGACCCCCTTGACCCCCGTAATGCTCTAACCACCCCGAGTCCACTAAATTTACTCTTACAAATCCTATTCGTATAGCTACCGTTACCGGTAATTTAGTACTAAAAAAAGGTACAAACCACATGTTACTGACTAGCATTTCCCTCAGCTTAAATTTTCTGTTGTAGGGAATTTTTGTGCTCTGCATAAACCTGTACATTCCTAGCCCTCCTAACAGCCTAACGGCTAAAACAAAAAACTTCTGAGCGTTAGTTAAAAAAAAAGGCAGTCCTACAGGAACTACTAGCCAGTACATTAAAAATCCTATAGTCAAAGTACTGATAAACAAAATTCTTATCGCCATTACCGATAGTAAACTTAAATCTCTTAATCTTCTGGCGCATCCTCTAGACCTAACTCGTAAGCTACTTAAGTACAAAACTCGGAACCTATACGCTACTGTGAGGCCGGTGCCTAAAACCACTATTAACGTTACCATAAAATTACTCCTATCTATAAACATATACTCTAAACCACAGTCCTTAGAATAAAACCCAGCTAAAAAAGGAAAGCCGCACAAAGCTAAATTAGTCCCTCTTAAGACTACGCCTAAAACAGGTCTAGCTCTGCTAAACCCTCTTATCACCCGCCTATCTTGTGACCCACTTGCCCTATGAATTATAAACCCTGCGCATATAAATAGAGTGGATTTAAATATGGCGTGAGTAACTAGGTGAAAAAATGCTAGCTCTTTTATCCCCACTCTTAAAATTATAATTATAAACCCAAGTTGCCTTAAAGTAGATAGAGCTACAATCTTTTTTATATCACCTTCGAATATAGCACCTGTGCCAGCCATTACTATAGTAGCGACAGAGACTACTAATAGAGTCTGACCAGCCCCTCTTATATAAATTACGTCTCTAAACCGGATTAACAAGTAAACACCAGCAGTTACAAGAGTAGAAGAGTGTACTAGCGCACTAACAGGGGTGGGCGCGGCTATAGCTGCCGGCAACCACGCAGAAAAAGGTAGCTGAGCTCTTTTTGTAATTCTAGCTAAAATGACTAAGCTAACTAGACCTATTTCCCCATTATACCTTAATCTAAAAAAATCCCATCTACCGTATGTGAATATTAAAGCAATTCTAAGTAAAACCGCTACATCACCTACCCGGTTCCTAAGAACAGTTAATATACCTGCGTTACAAGAGGACTCTCTTTGGTAAAAAATAACTAAGGCGTAAGAAGTTAGACCCAGCCCATCCCACCCCAGCAAAAGCCTAATTATATTTGGTCTAATGATTAGTACCCATATAGACGCCACAAATATGATCAAAATAATAACAAACCGCATTGTGTTATATTCCCCTTCTATGTAATACTCACAGTACTTTATGGTACTCCCTGAAATAAGACAAACACTCCCTAAAAAAAAAAGCCTTATTCAGTCAAAAACCAAACTCATTCTGATAATAGAAGACCTGAAGCTTCAAATTTCTCACTCAATAATTAGATTATAGGTGGCTATAATTCTTAAAAACCCCCTCACAAATGCCAGTAATCCAATTACTAAAAGCAAAATACTAGCTATATTATAGACTACCAATTTAATGTTCACTGCTAAAAGTGCATCACATCTCTACAACCACAACGTAGTATTTTAATAAACTACTTTAGCATATAAGTCAAAATACACACAAAATTACTATATTCAACGGTATTCAGTGGGCTCTACACACTATGTACTCTAATACGCAGCCTCTTTGAAACCCCCTTTTTCTTGCTAAATAGCCCCCATGTTGCCTTAATGAAAATAAGTATAAGCTGTAGCTCGCCCTAAAAAAAGATAGTAGCCCGACTACGACCATGCTACATTTTCTTCACCTTACTAAGATTCTAATTAATAAAATCTCACCCAATAAGTTCAACCTGGGTGGCGCAGCTATATTAGCTGCTAATAACAAAAACCACCATAAACATATACTTGGTATTAGTCTTAACATACCTTTTCTAATAACCAGCCTACGACTAGCCCTGCGTTCATACACTACGTTTGCTAAATAAAATAAACCTGACGAACAAAGGCCGTGGGCAATTATTACCCCTACTGTACCTTTTACCCCTCACTCTCTAAAAACAAACAAACCCCCAATACATATTCTTATATGGACTACTGACGAACTTGCAATAAGCAGCTTTATGTCTATTTGGCGCAAACAACCTAATCTTACTACTAACCCTCCTCATAATCTTAAACATAAAATAATTTCTCTTAATACTATATTAGGGTCTACCCAAAAAGGTAAAAACCGAATCAACCCGTAACCCCCTAACTTAAGTATAACGCCTGCTAAAATTATAGACCCTGCTACAGGAGCTTCTACATGCGCCTTCAAAAGCCATAAGTGTACTGAGTATATAGGAAATTTAACTAAAAAAGCCCCCACTAAAAAAATAGAGAAAAAGATACCACCTTTGTCTATTGCCCCTAAGTTGTGTATATACCTATAGCCGTTATTGCTCGAATTAATAACCAAAAAAAATAGCGGTAGGGACCCGAATAAAGTATAAAACAGTATGTAAATACCAGCCTGAGCACGCTCAGGCTGGTACCCTCATCCTAAAATTAAAAAAAAAATAGGAATAAGGCACCTTTCAAACCTCAAATAAAATAACATGAAATCTGATACATAAAACCTGACTAAAAACACTAATAATAGCCTTATAATTAAAGAACAAAAAAGACTTAACAAGGACCTTATTTTTTTCACTTTTTTACTCCCCAAAATAGATAAAGATACAACTCAAAGTCTTAAAACCATCAAAGACCATCTAACATAATCAACTTCACCAGAAATACCAATTTTTCAGGTAAGCCTGTCCCTTCTTCTAAGCAGAAGAACCCACCTAGCTACCAGCCTTAAAATAATTGCCTCTCCTCACATGTACGTAGACACCATCACTCCAACAATACTAGTTATAATACCTAACACCTTAGCCTCCTATATGTTTTTATGTAATCTGATCCATGCCTATAGGCCCCCCTAATCAGCAAAGATAGACCTAAAACTCCTTCACACACAGCTATAACTAAAAAAAAAAGAGCAAAAAAAAAATCTCTGCCAATATTTATAACTCTTATTCTGAGCCTTCAGTAAATTATCAGAGCTAAAAACTCCAACCTAAGTAAGCTATTCAACAAATGAGTGTAATTTATAACAAACCTAAATAGCCCTAGACCTAACCCTAACACAACTCTAAACCTCATATAGTGTATCATTACGTCCCCGTAGTTTATTAAAACCTTAGTCTTGTAAACTAAAATAGGCTTGCCCGGTGACTCAAAAAGAAGACTCACCTTTTCTATGGTACCCAAAACCACTATTTTACTTAAACTACTTTCTGGTAATGGTAAAAATATTCTCCCTTATATCTTCTTTTTTGTCTATTTTATTTGTCTTTTCCAGCACACCCTTAGTTATAGCTGTACTAATTGTAACTCAAGCCCTCTTAGTGTCTTTTATTACATTCACAATACTACTAACATCTTGATTTTCATTTATTCTACTTATAGTGTTCGTAAGAGCTATAATAGTTATTTTTGTGTACGTGTCCTCACTAGCCTCAAACGACTTTTTTTCATCAAATTCATATACAAACTTAAGAGTAATAGCGCTTATTTTTACTGTAATTTATATGTTTACGCCTGTACCCGGGCCCTCCTTTTTCAGAGCAACTTACTCACAATTAGCTATATCAGATGCTGATATAGCACCTTTAGCTGCTTACAAAATTTACGCCCCTTATGTTTTAATTATTACAGCGTTCCTCATTGTTTACTTACTAACCGCCCTTATCGTGGTAGCTAAAAACTCTAGCTCTTCTGCAGGAGCCCTGCGCTCACTAAACCAGTAATGACAAAAACTATACTAAAAGTTAACCCTTTGATAAAAGTATTCACAGCTACACTAATTAAACTTCCGGCTCCTGCAAATATTTCCACTATATGGAATTTCGGATCTATCCTATCCTTATGTTTAGTAATTCAAATTATGTCTGGCTTACTTCTAGCCTCTGCTTACTCAGCTAGCATAGACCTATCTTTCCAACTAGTGTCCCAAAGAATGGAAACAATAGACAAAGGCTGGCTAATTCGCTATATCCACGCCAACGGGGGTTCTCTATTTTTTGCTTGTCTCTACCTACACATTGGCCGAGGCATTTATTACAGTTCTTTTCTTTACACCCACGTCTGATCTGCTGGAGTGACAATCCTTCTTCTAACAATAGCAGCCGCTTTCATAGGTTATGTCCTACCTGTTAACCAAATGTCTTTTTGAGGTGCCTCAGTAATTACCAATCTTTTTTCAGAAGTACCTTACCTAGGCCCTACGATTGTCCAGTTTATTTGGGGTGGTGTTTCAGTAGACTCCCCTACGGTTATTCGATTCTTTACCCTACATTTTATTTTACCTTTCATTATTCTAGCTTTAGTTGCAGTACACATTACTTTCTTACACCAAACAGGCTCAAGTAACCCGCTAGGTCTTCAATCTAACACAAATAAAATCACCTTCAATGTATTTTTTTCCATAAAAGACCTTTTTGGCGTTATTTTTACATCCCTTCTATTTTTGGTTTTAGTCTTATATTGGCCTCTCACTTTAGGAGATGATGAAAATTTTAGAATTGCTGACCCAGCTGTAACACCTCACCACATCCAACCTGAATGGTATTTTCTATTTGCCTACGCAATTTTACGCTCTATCCCTAATAAACTAGGGGGAGTCATTGCTTTAGCTTTGTCTGTACTTATTTTGTATATCATGCCTTTTACTTTCCTATCTAAAATAAAAAGCACCGCTTTTTACCCCCTTAGTTCACTTTTATTTTGACTATTTACGATAACAGTATTTTTATTAACTTGAATCGGCATACGACCAGTGGAGGAGCCTTTCGTATTGACAGGACAAATTTTAACCGCCGCTTATTTCAGGTACTTCTTAATTTCACCATTGGCACACAAACTTTGAGATAATCTAAAAACAAATTTGCTACTAAGTTAAAAACAATTGTCTTGAAAACAATATTGGGGTCAAAGCCCAGTAGCCAATAAATGGCAGGTCAATTTCTCCTTTTTACCCTAAGTAAAAAGGAGGAATTGACCTGCCATAAGATAGTAGCTAAACAATACCAGCCTAACAGGCAAAAATCTTTTCCAAGCCAAACCTATAAGCTTATCATAGCGATATCGCGGTAAAGTGGCCCGTACCCACACAAACCAAAACCCTACCAATATACCTTTTAATAAAGTACTTCCGCTTAAGGGCCCGCTGCTTACAAATATAATAGAAAATAACACACTTATTAACAAAATATTGGCGTACTCACCTATAAAAATAAGAGTAAATCCTCCAGACCCATATTCTGTATTAAACCCTGACACTAACTCTGACTCTCCTTCAGCAAAGTCGTACGGCGTCCGGTTAGTCTCAGCTAGTCTTGACACTAGTCATACATACCCTAGTGGTCTGAACAAAAACATGTTCCATACTAAATACTGGTTATTTATCAAAACCCTAAACCTAAATCTACCTCTCACTCAAATAATACTCAATAAAATTATGGCCAAACTAACCTCGTAAGAAACTATCTGAGCAACTGCTCGCAGGCTACCTAACATAGAGTATTTACAATTAGATGACCAACCCCTTGATAAAATAGGATACACACCCAGCCCGCTAATACACATAAAAAACAAAACTCTGAACATCAAATCCAAACCCCCCTCTCTAAAAGGATAAACTACTCACAAGACTAGCGCTAGCCTTAAACTAAGCACAGGCGACACATAGTATACCGATAAATTTACTGCCCGTCTACTAGCAGTTTCTTTATTTAAAAGCTTGACTGCATCTGCAAAAGGTTGAAACAACCCCCAATAACCCACGTTATTGGGGCCCACTCGAATTTGAGTCCCCGCAAGAATTTTCTGCTCCATTAAAGTAACAAAAGCTACACCTACTAGCACTATAACTAGCAAAATTAAATACCTCGCCCTAACCATAAATATCTCCAATATCACCTGGCTGCTACCGTATCAAAGTCCTAAACCTCGCGCGTATCTCCGCCAAAATGATGCCTACAAAAACTAATCGTCCCTTTCGTACTAAAAAAGTTTATATTATACTTGAAGATAAAATCCAATCTGGCTTAAACCGATTTGAACTCAAATCATGTAAGACTTTAAAGGTTGAACAAACCCTCTAATGTGTTTTCTGCTCCACGTAGAAATCTTAATTCAACATCGAGGTAGCAAGCATATTTATCGATAAGGTCTCTCCAAAAATATTGCGCTGTTACCCCTAGAGTAACTTACCCAATTTATCTTTATTTTAAGGATCTTTTCACACTCATTGCCAGTTTATCTGACAATACCGCCCCAGCAAAACAAAAAACTACTCACCACTAAAATTATTTTCTATTTGTCAAGCTTCTAGGGTCTTATCGTCCCTCAAGAAAATCAAAGAATTCTTACCTCGACTTTAATATCCTGTTTAGCAAACCAAACACAATAAAACTAGTTTAACCCTTCATTCCAGTTACCAATTAAGCAACAAATGACTATGCTACCTTAGCACAGTCAAAATACCGCAGCCGTTTAAAGATCACTGGGCAGGTCTTACTTATCCCGCCCCAAATAGAAGTGTTTTTGCTAAACATTCTAGTTTTTTGCGAGTTCTTTTTATGTCCCAATCTATATTCAATAAACCCATTATTATAGCCACACTAATAATACTAAGCTTAACTATATAAATTCTACTTCCCCCTCATACCAAAAGTTATTTTAAAACAAATTACCAACATAGCTAATTTAAAGCCTAGTATCTTTTATATTAGTAATTTGTAGATTTCTAAGAGCTTATTCCCTTAAACATAAAAGTATTTAGCTACCATGCGCATCGAACATTTTTCACCTCTTAATAGCTTTAGCATATAAATTTAACTACCTGCCAACCCAAGGCCCTGCTTTAATCGACTATTGCCTACTTACACTTTTAAACTCCCCTGATACAAAAGGTACGACAAGCAAATCTTCTTAAACTTTTACACCAAGCTACAAACAGTAAGGGTGTCCATAAGATCTTTTTCATTGTAAGTGAAATTTATTACCACCCTTAAAAAAACCTTCCGGTTTTTTTACTTTGTTTCGACTTGTCTCTAAGAGACTGACGGGCAATTTGTACACTCGCTACAGTGAATCATACCTATAAAATAAATTACTATTAAATCCACTTATTAGCGAGGCTAATTCACATTCTATATATTAGTAAATATTGTGACTAACATTACCTGCCTACTCTGCACCTTGATCTAGCTTTACTCACTAGCATCCCTAATTTTCCTTTTAAAATTACCTAAATGACGGTGTACAAAAATTACACAGGTGAAACCAAAACGAGGCTCATCGACTATGTGCAAGCCCCTCTAAGACTAGCTAGCCGCCAAACCATATTATTTGCAAACTTAATCCTTAGGTGTTACACTTAGATAGCAGGGTCTCTAATCCTGGTTATTGACAAACCTGACCTTATTTCACCCCCTCGATAAATTTCTTATTTCACCAAAAATCACCCTTCTTAAGACCTAGTAGCCTGCCTATAATATTCCAAAGAGAACAAGTATAACCGCAGATGCTGGCACAAATTTTACTTCTCACGCAGGTAAACTAAACCATAAATTTTTAAACTACAACCCACAGTTACTGCATGTTTATTTAACCCTCCCAGAAAAAAACTCACGTTAAACAACCATCTTTTTTTTTTTTTTTTTTTAATTTATAGTCGGTGTATTTATTACAATAGTTTATATATACCTTGTTAAGGTATATATAAACTAATATTAAAATAAATATAATTATTAATATATATATATTCCTAATAATATAGTTTATATATACCTTGTTAAGGTATATATAAACTAATATTAAAATAAATATAATTATTAATATATATATATTCCTAATAATATAGTTTATATATACCTTGTTAAGGTATATATAAACTAATATTAAAATAAATATAATTATTAATATATATATATATTCCTAATAATATAGTTTATATATACCTTATTAAGGTATATATAAACTAATATTAAAATAAATATAATTATTACTATATATATATTTAAGTCACTAATAATATTAGTTTATATATACCTTACTAAGGTATATATAAACTAATATTAAAATAAGTATAGTTATAAATATATATATATGTGTATGTCTCTAATAATATTAGTTTATATATACCTTATCAAGGTATATATAAACTAATATTAAAATAAATATAATTATTAATATATGTATATATATATGTACTTTACTAGTAGTATAACCTATATGTACCTTATAATTATAAGGTACATATAGGTTATACTATACTAGTTATCTCTTTATAAATAATAATTAATTTAAATGTATAACACCTATGTTAACATCTTAGGTTTACCTAAGATGTTAGCCTAGGTGTTATTAAAAAAAGTGTCTACATAATAAATAAAAGATTTAAATAAAACAGATAATACCCCTTATCACCGTGGATAAAAGGTATTATCTGTTATTAAACAAATAAGTTAAAATTAAAAATTTATTTTTAATAATTATTATTAAAAGAAAAATATCAATTGTAATATCGTTCAGCTAATCTTCGCAATCTTCACGATATTACTTTATAAAAAAAATGTAGTATTACTAGCTTTTTGAAAAGTATTTATAACTACATAGATTATTATTACTTAACAGTTTATCTTAAAAATTTTGGTTTAAAAAAAACTTCTTCTGCCCTAATTCGAGGTCAGAAGTTTTCTATTATTTAAACCAAGATTTAATATTAAAATAAAGCATTTTTTAAAGTAAGTGCTTAAATTATAAATGCTTGAAGTCCTTTTTACATTTACCGGAAATCTAGGTGTGTAGAGCTTAGATGCATTATTTTTTACAGAAAAATTTTTAAAAAAATTACATAATATAAAGATCAATACGAATTATTAAAAACAATTATTATACTATTTAATATGCAAAAATAATTATAAAAATAAAAATGTAATTTTTACAACATACGCCTATACATTTTATGTATAGGCGTATGTGTAAACACAAAAATTTTATATTAGTGTTCTAATAAAAATTAATTGTAATATTACTAAATGTGTATGCTATACGCCTTGTTGGCGTATAGCATACACATAATATAAATTAATTTAAACCACGCGCGTATAAAAATCTAATTTTTTACAAAAATTAAATTTTTGCGCTACCTGACATAGCCCGCTTGGTAAAAGATTAAGCTATCTTCCCAACTATCTCTGGTACGTATATAATTATAAAATATAAATTTTTATTTTACTGTTTTCCCCTATTATAGGGGAATAAAAAAAAAAACCAAAGCAAAAGCTTCTCTAAGTTTACAACTTATTGTGTTATTTACACCATACTGGTCACCTTTTTAGTCCCTTAAATACCAAAAATTTACGTGCTCGTTACACCAAGATAAATAGCCCGAGCAAGAGCTTCTCTAAGTTTGCAACTTAGCGTTTAAAACTTTCGAACTCAGTAAAATACCTTATTTAAAAGGGTCACCTTGATGCGGTGAACACGTTAACAACTTTTACTTTAAAAGATAAGCTAAAAAAGCTGACGGGTTCATACCCCTTTCATGGCCCTGCCTCTTTTAATTGTTAATTCACCCTGCTGTTTTATTATTTTACGTGTCCCTAGCTAGCTCTATCACCATCTCAATTTCAGCTAGTTCTTGATTTATTGCGTGAATGGGTCTTGAAGTCAACCTCTTGTCATTTATTCCTTTACTTCTCAGTAAAAAAAACAAATACACAACAGAGTCCTGTCTAAAATATTTTTTAATCCAGGCATTAGCTTCTGTTTTGATTATCGTGGCTGCTTTAACATCTGTAAGCTCAGACTTATCCTGTGTCGTGATTGGTTTAGCATTACTAATAAAAAGAGGAGCAGCTCCTTCTCACCAGTGGCTTCCTGCTATAATTGACGGCCTATCTTGGTTCGCTGTTAGGCTCTTGTTAATTATCCAAAAAATTAATCCGTTTATTTTAATTTTTTTTTTATTAAAAAGAGACTTAATTCATAAAATTATGTTTATTTATGTGGTGGTTTCAGCCTGAGTAGGAGCTGTGGGTGGTCTAACTCAGTCCTCACTGCGTAAAATTATCGCCTATTCGTCTATTGCCCACTTGTCCTGGGTGCTAGCCACAATAATAGCTAGATCCTGAGCTTGGTTAATGTATTTTATTGCCTACGCTTTTGTACTTGCTACTCTGGTCGTTTTACTAAGCTATTCTGAAATAAGAACTCTCACTCATGTCACTACTATAAATAAATCCTACTTTTCATTCATCGTAGCTGTCTCAATTTTATCTCTAGGTGGTATACCCCCATTTACGGGATTTCTGCCTAAATTTATGGTTACACAACAACTTATACACACCCCTGAGGCAACTCTTCTGCTTCCTCTACTGGCCGGTACTTTTATTAGCCTGTTTTTCTACGCCCGTGTACTACTAACTTGTTTAGTTTTGTCTAGCTATACTCAATGTAACTTACATGCCTCTAGTAAAACAAACTCAACTTTATTAAACTTAAACTTAGTGGGCCTACTGTTGCCAGGCTTATGCCTACTTGTTGTATTAAGTTTTAAGTTATACAAACTCAAGGCCTTCAAAGCCTTAAAAGAGATTTTCTCAAACTTTGAGTTTTAAGTTATATAAACTACTAGCCTTCCAAGCTTGAAAAAAAAAAATTAGACTCAA